AGCCCTTCCTATCTGATAGAAAAGGAGCCGAGAATTCTGAACCGGTATTACATGGGCTCGCAAATCCCAAGTTTGTCTATGACGAGCGAATCTAATTGTATTTTCGTCTATAATCGATTTCCCATGTGAAATACTAATCGATAGGGCCTCATTGGTAAGTGCTATAAGATCTTGTGCATTGGAACCCATGGTTATGGCCGCGAATCCATTAGCCTGGAACGCTTTTTTTTCCAAGCGAAATCCCCTAGTATATGAAAGAGTGAAAAAGTGCTTTCGTTGTTGTGGAATAAGAGGCCTTCGTACCTTAATGCACGTATCTAATCTATGCGGAGCTATTAGAGAGGGATCCACGAATTGGGGAAAATGGGTCGAAGCAATAACAAGACTATTTCCAGTGGAAGATCTTTCACAATCCCAGGAGAGAAGGTTCACTAATAGCTCGAGGGAGAAGGAACCCGAATCCCTAAAATGCAGCTCATGAATGTTTGGAATCCATATTATGCAAGGAGAGATTGCTTTTGTTAATTCGATTTGAAGGCTGATATAAAATTGGGCTACGCGCCACACCGTGTCCATCTCCTCAGTTAGCGCATCCATCCTAGTTAGCTGTTCCAGCTCCATATTAATCTTATCGTCATGAGCATCTCTCTCCTCAAAACTATAGATACTAGGATCAAAATCAATATCCATATCGTCAAAAACATGAATATCTTGATTAATAGCCTCAATAGGGTCACGAGCATCAATAAAAATCTCGATCTCATCATCACTGGCATCACTGTCATCATCATCATCAGCAAAACGAAAAACTGTATCCCGGAACTTGTCCAGAAATATCGTAATGAAAGGAAGATAGGAGTTTTTCGTTAGGTATTTGACCAAATAGGATCGTCCAATTCCTATAGAACCTATCACTAAAATACCCCGAGAGGGGGTTACAGCTAAGCGGAGCGAAAAGGGTTGTAGATCAGATGGGACATGAACACTATTAGCCCCAGACGGGGTTTGTGCATAAGTGATTGTCTGATAATGAGCAAGGAATAGCCGTCTTTCTGCTAAAGAGGATGTATCGAACTCATAATTTAGTAGATCCTTGTTATGAAGGTCAATTAAGTTTCCTAAGTAAATTTCTCCCGGTTGTTCCATCATTGGAGAATCAAAGTCATTCTTTGAGAAATGATCACTCTGAGTCAGACTCCATAAAATTCGATCAATCCTTTTTTCTGGCGTTAAGGTGGAGAACTGAATCAAGACTTCTCTTTCTTCATCCTCAACCCAATCACTGTTTGCGGCCCAGTCTTCTATCGTTTCATCAATCCAATACCCGCTCCTTTTTCTTAGCACTGAATAGATCTCTTTACTTGTATGACTTAGATATCTCGTATTTATCGAAAAAGCGAGTGGATCGAAGGGCATACTTATGAGATCGATGATCTCGACGAGCTTTTTCTTCCAATTTTTCTTCTTATTAAATCGTATTCCATCAGCATTACGCAAGAACATCTTTTGCAGAGCACCTAGAAAGAGATTAGTTAACCTGAACAACCCGAAAGAATTCGATTCAGATAGAGGATACCTATCCAGAAGTTTTCCCACCTCAATCTCAAGCATAGATGATTCCATTATCAAAGATTTGACCGTTTTGAACTCTGTCTGTAACTCACTAGCGCTCGAGAAAACAACGTAAAGATGTACCACAACGAGACTTCCAGCCACAAGAAGAAGGAAAAAGATTGCAGAGAGGAACTCCCGAAGATTTTCCGATCTCAGCTGTGTCGATCTCAATGGTGGCTTATTTTTTGGAGGAATCAGGCCATGGGACAGAACAAACTTATGCCAACACTTCCTCTGAATCGTACTTATCTTCCTCTGAATCTTACTTATCTTCCTCTGAATCTTCCTTATCAGAGTATATTGCCTCTTCCATTTTGTAAGACAAAATTGAATCTGTTTAATTCGCCCTTTTGTAACTGCTACCTCACTAATATCACTAATAATATCAATAAAAATGGATACACTATCCATAAAAATGGATACAAACTTGTTTTTGCTCTTTAGTCTCCACAATAGGTCTGAACAAATTTGTAAAAATAGAGGCTTTAGATATCTGTACCCTTGGGAAGTAAAGGCCCATGGCAGATATGTTTGGAAGAGATTCCATTTTGAGCGAGTTGAAAAAGCACTATCTCGTTGAAAGGTTCTATCCATCCGCTTTTGCTGAGCGCATTTTTTCTTTAGCCAACGACTCTCTTTGTTCCCCCTTTTGGGTGGTAAATATTTCTCAGAACATAGATTGTGAATCAAACCCATGTTTGAATTGAAATTGAGAGACTGATACAAGTTCTTCCCTTCTGAATCAGATAGATTCATATCTGAAAGAGGTTGACAATAAGTTCTTTCCAAATTGACTATTTCTCCCTCTGTTAGAGGTGTTCCAGAAATGTCTGCGATCGAGTAAATAGCTCTACGAACGAATGGATCGGATCGACTTGGAAAATGG